AAATCAAGGAGACCCCCCCGGAGAACCGTATATGAAAATTTCATCTCGTACGGCTCAAACAGAAACACCCAAATACTAGTTCTAACGGATGTGTGCAATAGAAAGTTTGAAATTTCTTAATTCTATGATTCAACTTTTTCTGAAGATACGAAAGAATAAAAATCCGAAAGATCTTCTTTGTGGTTATAATGCCAAAAAATCAAGTCGGCTCATTCGTCGATATATTAATCGTTATAGGCCTCTTGAGTCTTCTATATTACCTATTATTTTCTTTGTTGTTATTTATGTGTAATGCGGCTTTACTACTGTTTTCTTTATTATTGATAGGAATTCTCTTGTTAAGACCCTATGAATTCATTAAAACCTCAGATTCATACTAGAACCACGATGATTCAACAAAACCCTTTCAAACTAAGTCCAAAAATTCCCTGAGTAAGAACGATTGGATCATCACTTATTTAATGAATAGATATAATGACTAAAAATACAAAGAAATCTTTGTCCTTTGATCAAACTAAGCATAAGCGAAAGTTTGAAAGAATAAAAATCTTTATATTTATAACTTCTAACTCTTTGAAAAAAAAAAAAAAAAAAAAATGGAAGTCCGGCTACGAGGTCTGACTATTAAGTATGAATCATAGTTCTAATACTTTGTAATCTATTTCATGTATTACGTGCTCCAGATACTAGAATGAATATCTGACGAAGTAAAACCATCTCTATCAAGATGACAGACCCATTCTCTGTACTATCCATAGGATCAATTACACCAAGTCACACACTCATATTCCGGAAATACAGAAACAAAGAAATTCCACGATCAAACTACCAAAATAGAATGGGATAAAAATCAGAAACCTAAACGTTTCACTTTGTATTGAAGTATTGAATTGAAAAAGCTAGTTAATGGTTCTTGTGAATCTAATTCATTGAAATTCCATCCAGTAAAATGGAAGAATTATAAATCTCCAAAATAATAGATAGGAATATCGCAAATAGAGCCATTGCGAGACCCATCAAAGGAGTAGTTCCCCACCCCGGGGCTACTTTACCATATTCTGAATTCAATGGTTTCAATAAACTCCCTGCATTAGTTCGTTTTGGGCGGCCAGATCTAGAACTACCCTCGACGGTTTGTGTAGCCATAATATTTTATATTCAGTAAGATCTGTTGACTTTGTATACCATTCCGTTGTAAATAAATGATCTTATCATAGATCCATTGTGGTCTTAAAACTATATAATGTCTTAAAACTATATAATAATGGAAACAGCAACCCTAGTTGCCATCTTTTTATCTGGTTTACTTGTAAGTTTTACTGGGTACGCCTTATATACTGCTTTTGGGCAACCCTCTCAACAACTAAGAGATCCATTCGAGGAACACGGGGACTAGTTGAAGTAATGATCCTCCCAATATTGGGAGGATCATTACTGTCAATTGAGATAATGAAAAATCATTTCACCTTTTTAGTTGGAACTTTAGGCGGTTCTCGAAAAAAGATAGCGAAAAAAATTATTCCTAGAGTTGAGACTAAAAGGAATGTATAAACCAATGCTTCCATAGATTCGATCGTGGTTTACAATTATAGCTTCCATACCTGTTTATTTGGGAGCGTCTCCCGGATAAATAAAGAACAAGAGTCAAAGAAAGGGCAGTGATTCAAATCAAGATTTATATGGTACCCTATAATCAAAATCAAATCACAAAAAGAAAATAAAAACGAAAAGTAACAAGTAACAAAGCAATATTGTATCAGACTACTTGTCTTCTTGTAGTTGGATCTCCAAGTTTTTGGAATGCTCCAAATTCTACTTGAGCATCTAAATCTGGATCAATACCAGCAAAAACATCCCTAAACAAAGTTCTAGCACCATGCCAAATGTGTCCAAAGAAAAAGAGCAAAGCAAACGAAGCATGTCCAAAAGTAAACCAACCCCTCGGACTGCTACGAAAAACACCATCGGATTTCAAAGTAGCACGATCTAATTCAAAAATTTCACCCAATTGAGCACGTCTAGCATATTTTTTCACAGTAGCAGGATCGCTATAACTGACTCCATTGAGTTCGCCGCCATAGAACTCGACAGTTACACCTACTTGTTCGACACTATATTTTGACTCCGCCCTTCTAAAAGGAACATCGGCTCTAACAATACCGTCTCCGTCTACCAAAACAACCGGAAATGTTTCAAAAAAGGTAGGCATACGACGTACAAAAAGTTCGCGCCCCTCTTTATCTCTAAAGATAGGATGCCCTAACCACCCAACAGCTATTCCATCCCCGTTGTCCATTGAGCCCGCTCTGAATAACCCCCCCTTTGCCGGATTATTGCCGATGTAATCATAAAAAGCAAGTTTTTCAGGAATTTTAGACCAAACTTCAGATAAACTTTGATTTTCAGCTAACCCAGCACCAATTCTTCGATATATTTCTTGTTGGAAGTACCCCTGATCCCATTGATAACGAGTGGGACCAAATAATTCAATCGGGGTAGTTGCTGAACCATACCACATAGTTCCAGCAACTACAAAAGCTGCAAAAAAGACAGCAGCAATACTACTAGAAAGGACGGTTTCAATATTTCCCATACGTAATCCTTTGTATAGTCGTTGAGGGGGACGGACACTAAGATGGAATAGACCCGCCAATATGCCCAAGGTACCTGCTGCAATATGATGAGAGGCTATTCCTCCCGGAACAAAAGGATCAAAACCCTCCACACCCCACGCTGGATTTACGGATTGTACCCTTCCGGTTAGTCCATAAGGATCGGATACCCATATTCCAGGACCATACAATCCTGTTACATGGAATGCACCAAAACCAAAGCAAGCCACCCCCGATAGAAATAAATGAATTCCAAAGATTTTAGGCAAATCCAAAGAGGGTTTTCCTGTACGTTCATCAGTAAATATTTCTAGGTCCCAATACACCCAATGCCAGATAGCTGCCAAAAAGCACAGGCCAGAAAATACAATATGTGCACCGGCCACACCTTCATAACTCCAAATACCCGGATTCGTTACAGTCCCCCCTGTGATACTCCAACCGCCCCATGAATTGGTTATTCCCAAACGAGTCATGAAGGGTATAACGAACATACCCTGTCTCCACATTGGATCAAGAACAGGATCAGAAGGATCAAAAACTGCTAATTCGTATAGAGCCATCGAACCGGCCCAACCAGCAACCAGAGCTGTATGCATTATATGGACAGAAATCAAACGACCGGGATCATTCAATACGACGGTATGAACACGATACCAAGGCAAACCCATGGAAATACCCCTTTATCAATGAAAAATAGACACAATGTAACTTTATTGCATTAGAAAAAACTATGCTGTAGACCCTCTGTTTAGTGGATTATCTTATGTAAAGGATTAATATTTGTTTAATTCTTTTCGTAATAATTACTTTTAGTAATAATGAAACTGTTTTGTTCGTAGGAACAAAAAGAAGCAGATCTATTCTACACCCGATAAGTACCAATATGCAATGGTAGGGGAGTTGATACTGTTTTATAGGAGTGAATGCCTATCTATATTTGTTCAGCATTCAAAGGACTTGTTTGTAAGAAATTTCCCTTATTCATTTTGTCTTCTTTTCTTTTTTTATGAACTTAGTCAATCTATGGATAAAATATGATAATAAAATTTGATAAAGGCCAATCTTATTAGAACAATAAACCCATTGTTACGCTTTCACATCAAAATTTAATAAAGGCCAATCTTATTAGGACAATAAAAATAAACCCATTGTTACGCTTTCACATCAAAGCGGGATACAGTACTTAACTTTTCTTTTATTTATAATGCCTATTGGTGTTCCGAGAGTACCTTTTCGAAGTCCCGGAGAGGAAGATGCATTGTGGATTGACGTATAGTGCGACTTGTCAGATATATTGGGTCATATGGTATTTCCCCGTTCTCTTCCCCGATCGAGATATCCTCCCTTTCGCCCAAGAAAGATTGATAAAATTATCAAAAATTTGGAGCGTGAAGTGCAATTAGATCTATTTTTTCGGGAGGGTATACAGATTAATATTATCAATTAGAATAATTTATGGTTGGCTTGGTTAGGCCAATAAAATGCAGTATCCAGGCTCCGTTTAGAAAAAAAAAACCAATTAGTAATAAATATATTTATGATTTCTAGGTTATATCATATTCTATTTCTTTATATATTTATAAATAAAATTTATAAATAGAAGTGATCTCAAACCGTTAATCAATCGAGTAATATGATGAATGCGGTGAATATTTGTTGTAAAACATGAAATAAATTGAAAAAAAGGAAGTTGTATCAAAAGGACGTGGTATTGGAGCATTTGTCCTATATGTGCAAATCCAAATCGGGCGGATCTTTACTCGGAGTAGAGCATAAACCTAAAAAAATTGAAGAAGCCCGTTCAGGAACAAGAAAATTACATCGCGATTTAGATTGTATCTCGATGAAACAATACATCAACGAGAAGTTAGTTAGATAAGTTTAGTAATTTTTTTTATAGATAAAGGGTCCAAAACCCATCTTTCTTGAAAAATGGAAGAAAGGACTCTTTTTTATAATTTATAAGTTTTTATAAGTTAAAGGCCTGCTATGAAAAAAAAGAAAGCGCTAGAATCTACATCTACACATTGATTCTTTTTTTTGGTGGTTTTTGTTGAACCGTATGCATCAAAAGGTGCATGTACGGTTTATTTTATAAGGGATACAACTTTATCCCAATCAACCGACTTTATCGAGAAAGATTACTTTTTTTAGGACAGGGGGTTGATAGCGAGATCTCGAATCAACTTATTGGTCTTATGGTATATCTCAGTATAGAGGATGATACCAAAGATCTGTATTTGTTTATAAACTCTCCTGGTGGGTGGGTAATACCCGGAGTAGCTATTTATGATACTATGCAATTTGTGCGACCAGATATACAGACAATATGCATGGGGTTGGCCGCTTCAATGGGATCTTTTATTCTGGTCGGAGGAGAAATTACCAAACGTCTAGCATTCCCTCACGCTTGGCGCCAATGAGTTTTTTATTTGATTTGAGAGAAAAAAGAAGACTATGCCTTCGCGATATATGAAATATGAATATTAAGTAATAATAGCATGGCACTTCGAATTCGATATGAAAAGTTTTTTTAACCCTTAAATTATGTATCGAAAGAGTGGTATGAGATAAAAAAAAGTATTTCCGATTTTATCCGACCTGTCGGGAGTCCTATTTCAGCGTCACAAACCTTTTTGTTTTCACGCCGGGGGCTCTTAATCTTAACAATATTTATGTTATGAAAGAATATGAAAATAAAAAAAATATTGTTTTTTTATTTGAAAAAAAAAAAAAAGAAACTTTGGGATTGCTAAATAACAGACGAAATAAATATATAAAGCAACGGAGCCATCGTAGTATTTTTGAACTACTCCAAAAAGAAGGGTGGTTATTGGATCGTTTATCAACCTAAGTCTGGTAGACTCTATAATTTATTTATTTTATATTTTTTCGATCGATGTAAGTAAGGTAAAAAAACGCGAATTCCATTATAGAGCCGTATGCAATGCGCAAAAGATGCCTGTACGGTTGTTCAATTAGATCTTTTTTTTATTGTTTATCTCTTCAACTTTCATCATGCGAGATAGAATAAACATTTATGATGTTATATCATCAGGGTAATGATCCATCAACCCGCAAGTTCTTTTTATGAGGCACAGACGGGAGAATTTATCTTGGAAGCGGAAGAACTACTGAAGCTGCGCGAAACCCTCACAAGGGTTTATGTACAAAGGACAGGCAAACCCTTATGGGTTGTATCCGAAGACATGGAAAGAGATGTTTTTATGTCAGCAACAGAAGCCCAAGCTCATGGAATTGTTGATCTTGTAGCGACTGAATAAAAAAGAAGAAATAACAAGAATTTCACACGAATCCGTGATTTGGGATTTTACCTTCTTACCGGATTTAATATTTTATTCATTAATCTATTAATATAGAAATAAAACAATCCACAACCATCCGGTTAAGATCAATCTAAACCAGCCCATATATGTATATGATTCAACATGCCAACTATTAAACAACTTATTAGAAACACAAGACAGCCAATCAAAAATGTCACGAAATCCCCCGCTCTTGGGGGATGTCCTCAGCGACGAGGAACATGTACTAGGGTGTATGTGCGACTCGTTCAGATCATGGGCTAGGACAAAAGAAAGAAAACAATTGATCCAGTATCAACGATCAGTACCAGCGAATCGGATAGAATGTAAGAACCCCATTCAATATCTAAAAAAAAAAAAAGATCTATCCTTATATTATGGTATCAAATGTATGGTTTCCGTTGGTGCAAATCACCTCAATTTTAAATTTAAAATGAGAAAGAGTTCTCCATTGATAGCAAATGGTATCCATTAAGCAGGGGAAATCCTATTTTAAAAAGCAGTTATGCCTTACTCTTGCAAGAACGGACTAACAGGGTCAGCTACTCGGCTAATCTTCATAATTAAATACCGTTACTGTATAAGTAGATCTCGTTGTGAAAGACCTAGTACTGTTGTGGGTAGAGCCAAAGAGTGTTGAACTGTACAAGTTAACAATAACATTGATTAAATGAAAGAAAGAAGGGCTCCGGTGTATAGAGAGGACCTCACCGTTTAAGAAGTAACCATAGAAACGATGGAACCCACCATATCCATTTATATTTACTACTTTTTTATTTACTATGTGTTTTTGATACCTAGTATCAATACAACCTTTTTCTAGGCATTTTACCTAGAAAAAAAAATAGTGGTCGGGAAGGTTATAGTAGCAAAAGCCATTGGAATTTTTTTTTTATACGTTGGAAGAATCCGTTTTGTTATTAATAGACTAGGACACAGGAAGGGAATAACTGAAAGAAAGGAAATCCAGTAGTTATTCATCAAAGTTTCATTTATTCAATGACCAGAATTAAACGAGGGTATATAGCTCGAAGACGTAGAACAAAAATTCGTTTATTTGCATCAACCTTTCGAGGGGCCCATTCAAGACTTACTCGTACTATTACTCAACAGAAAATAAGAGCTTTGGTTTCGGCTCATCGGGATAGAGGTAGACAAAAGAGAGATTTTCGTCGTTTGTGGATCACTCGGATAAATGCAGCAATTCGCGACAATAAAGTATACTTAAGTTATAGCGGATTAATAAACAATCTGTACAAGAGACAGTTGCTTCTTAATCGTAAAATACTTGCACAAATAGCTATATTAAATAAGAATTGTCTTTATATTATTTCCAACGAGATCATAAAATAAAGAGATTGGAAGGAATCCGTTGGAATAGTTTAAATGGAGTTCCCTGGAGAATGAACTCTGGGAAGGTAGAGTAGAAATTAGTATGATAAAATATGATAGATAAAGTCATCAAAATGAAGAAACAAGTTTAATAAAAAATATTTATTCTTCTCCAATTTTTTTCTTACGACACGAAAATCAAATCTCTATTTTTCTATTTTTCGAACAAAAAAAACGTCAATCCGCATTTGAATTTGGATTGTAATTTTTTTTTGATTCAATTGAAGAGTGAGCCTATTTTTTTCTGGTTCTAAAACCGGAAGTTCTGGCGTTTGATTCGCTTCGTTCAAATTGTTTCTCATTATTAAGAAAAGGTAACGGAGATAAAATACGAGCTTGTTTTATAGCAATAATAATTAATCGTTGTTGTTTTAAAGTCAATCTATTCACCCGTCTAGATAATATTTTTCCTTGTTCGCTAATAAATCGACTAATTAAACTCATGTTTCTATAATCAATTCGATCCCCCGATTGGATCGGAGGCAAACGCCTACGAAAAGATCGCTTGGATTTAAGAAAGATTCGCTTGGATTTATCCATGGTTTGTTTATTCCTTATCTTGAAAATCCCAACCCTATTTCTTAATTCTACATCATGTTGGATCCGATCGAAATAGGATTTGGTTTGTTTATATTTAAATAAATATATGTTATATATATTGTTATATATAATATGTAATTTTTCATCTTTCTTAGAAGACTCACATACGAGCGATCAGTTCGATCTATTTCTTTATCTCCCCATGAATCGTATGTTTGTAACAACAGGGACAAAACTTTCTTAATTCCAATCGACTGGGTGTATTATGTCGATTCTTTTGAGTAATATATCTGGAAATGCCCATTGATTCCTTATTAACACGATTTCGAACACAGCTGTTACATTCCAAAATAACCGTTACTCGTACATCTTTACCCTTGGCCATGAACCTCCTTTGGTTTTTGATTAACTCAATTCTTTAGTTTTCCGATCCGAAGCGAGGGCCGAAAAGAAGCAGGTAACTCGAAATCAAATTATGAAAGAAAGATTTCGTTGCAATCAATATAGTAATAATAAGTAATATAATGATTTCGAACTATATTTAATTTATAATTAAAAATTGCTGTACAGTATTTCATTTTCAATTAAGTATCTTGTATGATATTGTTGACCCAACCATCAAATTTTCATTTCCACTCTATTATTAATTATTAATTAAATTTTGGCCTGGGCTCGAGTTCATAGTTTCACTGAGGGCAAAACCTCTTTTCTTTATTTTTTTTTAGAATAAGTTCTAAAAAAAAAATAAAGAAAAAAGAAGGGAAGGGTAGGGATTAGTTACAGATATTTGATTGTATCTCTAATCTTCTTCCCCCCTCCCGTATCAATAACTAAAATGAAAAAAAGGGGAATATCAACGCATCCGGAAAAAAACGATTGATCTCTATCAATAAACCTGCTAAAGACCCGAACCATAGAGTACTTACTACCGGTGCCACGGAGAGATATGTTTTTAGATCTCGCATTTTAAAAACTCCTCTTTCTTTTGTAATTTTATTGTAATTTGTAATACATAATGGTAATACATATATGATCAGATGTGTATATGTAGTTAATGACCGACCGCGTGTATTTGTACGCGGAATCCCTAATTCAAATTGAAATGTACAAAATATATTTGACTTTCTTAAAAGAAAAAAATACGTCCCCCTCCGCCGGAAATTCCTTAAAAATCTTCATTTTTTATGGTAGGTTTCATATTTATTTCATACTTTACATAACATAATTAAAATAGAAAAAAAGTCTTTTACTATATTAATATTATATGTTTGTTGTATAATATACGAGACCAAAAAGAAGAAATGACAGGATAATTTGTGTATATCAATGGAGGAAATAAAGATGTGGAAAACAAGACAGGGATTCTCTACAATGACACTGTAGACCAATTGAAAGGGATGTAGCGCAGTTTGGTAGCGCGTTTGTTTTGGGTACAAAATGTCACGGGTTCAAATCCTGTCATCCCTACCTATTACTTATCTTCTGAGCAGTAACGCGGAATCAATTGAGATCGATTAAAAAAATTGGACATACATAATAAATCTTTTATTTTATGATGGAAGATGGATTGGGGTTACAATAATATTTATTGTGATTGTGATAATAAAGCGCTCTTAGTTCAGTTCGGTAGAACGTGGGTCTCCAAAACCCGATGTCGTAGGTTCAAATCCTACAGAGCGTGATTCCGTGTTCTTGTTAATCGCGTTAGGTCGAAAATTACACTGAATTAATTGAACAACAATCTTAATCCGACCTCCCGCAGATTAAATAAAGGAAGTAGGAGTAGGGGGTCAATAAAAAAAGAGATGTTAATTAATCAAAGGTCCAACTGATCACCACGTCTGTATTGTAAATATGCAGTTACGAATAATCCAGCCAAAGTAATAGGAATTAGACCTAAAACGATTCCAAATAAAAAAACTTCAATCATTTCAATTTGTTTTGAAAGGGGAAAGGGGAGGTAATATTTATCCTTAAATATTAATCTGTATTGACTCAATGGCCAAGAGTTGTAAATTGATACGGTAAGGAACTGTAGAATATATGAACTACCATAGAAAGATTTTTTATGAATTGTTCATTTAATTAATTTCAAATAAATCGTATCTTGCTCAGACCAATAAATAG